TTTTACCGGTCTGTCTGTCCCCAATAATTAATTCTCGCTGACCGCGTCCTATAGGAATCATCGAATCAATAGCAATAAGTCCGGTTTGCATAGGCTCATATACGGAACGTCTCGAAATAATACCTGGGGCGGGCGATTCAATTAACCGAGATTCCGAAGCTGAAATCTCGCCCCTACCATCAATAGGTTTAGCAAGAGCATTTATAACACGACCCAAATAAGCCTCGCTCACTGGTATCTGAGCAATTCTTCCTGTTGCTTTTACAGAACTTCCCTCTTGTATCATCAAACCGTCACCCATTAACACAACACCAACATTATTGGATTCCAAATTAAGAGCAATGCCTATTGTACCCTCTTCAAATTCTACTAATTCACCTGCCATTACTTCATCAAGACCATGAATACGAGCAATGCCATCACCTACTTGAAGTACGGTGCCAGTATTCACAATCTTGACTTCTCTATTATATTGCTCAATACGTTCACGGATAATATTACTAATTTCGTCGGCTCTAAGGGTTGCCATGAGTCTTGCTTAATTCTTTTTCAGAAGCAAAGGAAAAATCAATAAATAATACCTACAGTAGAAGGACTAATCAGTTATTTCTTTCATCGCCCCAAACATACGAATATTAGCACCGATAGTGCGTAAATGTAACTCGTTGTTCAAACAACTATTCAGAGTTCCTAGAGCTCCTTGTAAGGCTTGTTGAAAAACGCGTTGTCTGACTTGATTAATCGCTCTTTGTTGTTCAAACTGAATGGTTTCATTTTTGTAATTTTCTAATCGTTCCAAATTCTGATAAGTTGAATTAATCAAATTCAATTTTTCTCGTTCTATCTCGGAATATCCATTCACTCGAAACTCATCCGCTTCTATTTTCACTTTTTGTAAGCGGGCCTTGGCCTTTTCCAGCCTTTCAATGGACCCTTTGCGTAGCTCTTCTGAATTTCGAATAGTACTCAAGATTCTCTGTTTTCGATTATCTAATAAATCACTTAATGAAAGTAGATTATCTTCCCATTACAATTAATTTTAACAATTCCATGACCTCTTCCCGAACCAAACAGGAATCTTTCGATTCATTTGGCTCTCACGCTCACTTCCTTATGGGGCATTCCCGTATCACTTTTTTATTTATATATTTTTTTTTATATATATAATATAATGAGCTTATCCTCTCTTTTCTGTTCGGATTCAAAAATATTGAAACGGATCGTTGATCCAAGACCAGAATATTCGGAGGACTCTTCCGACCAGACAAAAAATCTGTAATTATCGGCAAAGTTGTTTCTTTTTTTTTATTCAAATCCAAAAAATTCCGCTTACTTTATACATAGGTCGTCGATTCCGCATTGGATAAAAAAAGGAGGGGATTCCCGTTTTTCAGTAACAATAAAAGGTTCACAAATCATTTTATCGATATGAGTGTTCTATATCGGATAAAATGCAAGGATTCGTTTTGAAACTCTCGCCATACTAACATAGTGGTAGAAAGAACACCAATGTTGCGCCCAGACTTCAAACAATTTAGCTTTAACCATGTTTAGGGCCCCATATTACATATTATTGGTTAATAGAGAATCAAAGTGTATTTACCAACGAATCACGAAATGCTACGGTTCGTACATATGATTTCTGAATTGATTCAGAAGTAATTCGCGGGATCGTGCACCTTTCTTTCCTAGTTATAAAGAAAAAAGTGCAGCTGGTTAGATCCAGCTTATTCTTGAAATAAACAACTCGCACACACTCCCTTTCCAAAAAAAATCAATACACCAAGGACTACACTTAGATTTATTGGATTTGTTGCTAAAATATCGGTATTAAATCCGAAACTCCCGGCGGACGGCCAGTGACCCAAGGAAACGAAAGAATCGGTTACATTTTTCATATGATCTCCTCTTATAGATAGGACTGACTAAATTGAACAGAGTTCTTTTTGTATTACTTCACCCTTTGTTGATTTTATTTTTTTTTCCATATTTCTCAATCTATTTAATTTCAATTGAACTCCCCCCCAAAAAAAAAATACTTAATTATAATTAGGTCCCAGGCCAGGTATCATATCAATTACGATATATCTCGTTCGTTGCAAGGCGTACTAAAAAAGGGGGTTCCATTGGACCGAGAACGGGAAGGAAAAAAGCGAGTGGATCCGCTAATTCCTGATCCTCAAATTAGTCCTTCCCACGGGGTATTGTATTATCTCAACGAATAAGTTAAAGTTATTGTAGGATTGAAATCTTGATATAATTTGAAAAATCAAGCGGCAAATCTAAGATAATAAAATAAGAAAGATCAAAATAAGACTTTCCCATTTATTTCGAGGATTAAACAAAAGGATTTGCAAATAAAAGCGCTAATGCCACGACCAGTCCATAAATTGTTAAAGCTTCCATAAAAGCCAGACTAAGCAATAAAGTACCTCGTATTTTACCCTCTGCTTCTGGTTGTCTCGCGATACCTTCTACGGCTTGGCCCGCAGCAGTCCCT